GGGGTAGGTAGGAAGTTGATCATAGATTATCAATAAATCTAGAATTAATTCTTCCTGGGTCGATGCCCGAGCGGTTAATGGGGACGGACTGTAAATTCGTTGACGATATGTCTACGCTGGTTCAAATCCAGCTCGACCCAATAATTCGTTGCTCCATGAATATGAAATAACCAATTTGTCCTCCAGAAACGGAAATGCCTGATCCGTAGAAATGAAGAGAAAGAGTCAATTTTTTCTCTATCCATGTTTTTCTAATTCGTTCTGATTTTTCTAACGATCTAGATTAATGATACTTAATTAAGATTAAGTATCATAAAAATAAAAATAGTTCTTTTTCTCATTGAAAAATTTATTATCTATTTTTTTGGCAATAAAATAACCATTCGTTACTAGTAATCCGTGTCGCTCTCACTATATTCCATATCCATGTGGATATTCAGTATATCATTCGTGTTTCTGTTACAACACAACGAATAGAATGTTCTTATCAAACTAGTAAGAATATGTATGCCATACACCTTGCTGGGATTGTAGTTCAATCGGTCAGAGCACCGCCCTGTCAAGGCGGAAGCTGCGGGTTCGAGCCCCGTCAGTCCCGAACTAGGATCCGATGAATTTATCAATTCATCTCCCCATTTTCTGTGAAAAGGGGGACAGGTAGCAAGATCTAATCCCCAGAAAGCGGGGATCCTTATTTCTTTTGTTTTTCGTTTCGCATTTATCATCAGACAAGTACGGGAATTTCAATTTCTTTCACTAATACCCCTTGATAAGGGGAAACATATGTAAGTTGGTACAATCGGTGGCATTACTATATTCAGTATTTTAATAGATACCATACTCGTCTGACTTTCTTTTTCAATTGTTCTTGAACAATGAAATGGAATAGAGTTCCCCTATTTTTATCGGGAGTACATACACAAATTGTATTCGTTTATTGTACGATAAACAATGAACTTAACATAATTACCTCGACTTTGTTTGTGTATTCTCAATGACTAATTGGAAACAATCTATCTATTCTCATGCAAATTGCACACTGAATTTTTGATGTATGCGTTCTAGTCTCAATCCAAGAAAGAAGAAGAGATACTATACTAATAAAATAAAAGACCAAGCAACGCCCCTTTTTAGTAAATTTGTTGGAATATTAGATCTTTTCTACTTAACACCCGTCCTTTTTTCCATCTCACTTCTACTGTTTGGATCTGTGTGACCCATAGAATACCGGTCATATAATATCTCATAATTGTATGTATAAGTATAAGGAAAGAGAGTTGTATAAGAAAGACAAAGACAGTAGGTTATGGAGGAAAAGAAAAAAAAAAAGTGGAAAAAAGGATGAAAAATTCAATGGAATTCCTGATCCAATAAAGAATCCCATTTCGGATTTAGTATGGATAAAATAAAAGATTTTCTTATGTTATACTATTCAATTCTCGACGATAAATCGATTTGATAGATCAGATATTGTTATTCATAATATTGATCCGATTCAGTATCATCAGAATTCAATTCATCCCATTGAATTGACAGGAGTAAAATTTCTTATCTCTATGGGATTAGATCCCGAGTTATTGCGAAGTAAAAAAAACAATGAGATTATGGAAGTCAATATTCTCGCATTTATTGCTACTGCACTGTTCATTCTAGTTCCTACTGCTTTTTTACTTATCATCTACGTAAAAACAGTCAGTCAAAATGATTAATTTAACTGAAACTTGGTTGGATTATTAGTTCTTATCAATGATTGAAGAAATAAAAGAAAGGGATTAAAACTCCAAGTTTTAAATGAAACGATTTGGCTGGAATCATAAGTATCTGAGATAGTGTGGTAGAAAGAACTATAGTTCTTTCTACCACACTAGATAGTATTGTATATTTTTATCATATATTTATATTATCATATAAATAGTATGATCATATAAATTGTATCATATAAAGTTGTATACAGATATGGTTTTATATAGATATAGATCAATTTACAATATGTACATGTATTAGATGTACATCTAATACATATACATCGAAATAGCAGTCTAATTCTATTTCTTTTTTTTTTTCGCTACATCTACTTGTATTGTATGGGTTTCGATCAATCCAAAATAATCCAAGGCCAACTCTTCTAATTCCTAGGCTTCTTATAACTTATAACTTAATATATAGATTTATATTAATAATTAGATTTAATATATATATATATATATATATATATTAATTAATATATATATATATATATTAAACTAAAATAAATATATATATAAAATATATATATATAAGTTAAGTCCCGAGATCCATCGAAAGAATTAATGGAGGAAAAATAGTATGGGTATGGGCATATATTAACTATATAAAAATATAATAAAAAAAAAAAATGCAAAAAAAAAAAAGAAAACGAAACCAAGGAATCTTTTTTTTTTTTTTAGTTTCGCAAAACGATCAATTAAACGATTGATACAATTCGATCACTCAATCGATTATTCAATTAGTAGTACCCCTAGAGTCCACTTCTTCCCCATACTACGAGTGAGAGGGAAAATGTAAAGACTACCATTAAAGCAGCCCAAGTGAGACTTACTATATCCATGTGAATTATGTCTCCTATCTCTATGAAGGAATTATTTCATTATTGATTATTGATCAATAATCATAGTGGAATCGACGGTGCAGAGTCAAAAGAAAATAGTATTCTGACTTAAGGCTATTGATGAACTAATCCAATGAATCCACTCGTAACAAGTTCCTATATTATAAAATTTCTGGTAGAATCGGGAAGCATTAAGCACAAATACGATACACACACCTTTTATTTGGAAATAGCAAAGGAATGCTCCTAATGGAACATGTAGAAATAGTAAGACCTATTGTTTGTTACCTTTCTTTCATAAGCAAAAGACGTCAAAATATACCATCAAGATAGATAACCATCTATCAGATACCTCTATTTTATTTGATCTAAGGCTTACTTCTTTCTGTGAAAGAATGGAATGGTAAGACACCACCACTTTTTGTAATCCCCTACACGGGCAAAGAATTTTTTTTTTTCAACTTTTCTTTTTACTCTATAAATAAGAGTCGCCCAACCATGTTGATTGAATGTTTGAGTACTCAAAGACTCTCGTGAGTCTGGATACAAAGTATCTTCAGTCCTTTCCACAACTTCTAAATTGATTTCCCATCAGCCTATTCTATTCAATCTAATTCCAGACAGAGTCAGTAGACACTATTTTAGTATTTAGTATAGGTAGTGTAAGATAATTAGGAAGTCTTGATAGTCTTTCGTATAATCTCTTCTTCAATCCTAGGAGAAAAAATGGAGTGTCCTTTAGGAACTTTTGGATACTAAGATTTCCGACCTCTTACTTTCGTAGTTCTGAATCCCAGAATTGACTCTCACTATTTATTTGATTCAATTGATATCATAAATCAAATAAATGTCCGAATCAATCATTAATAAGTAAGGGTTACTTCATACCTATTGGTACCGGTTTGGACCGGTACCCAGAACCCAGATTTTGAGAAAAAAAAATTTACAGTTTTTTTTATAGAATTATGGATTCTAAAAATCAAGTATCGACAGGCCTAGTCGTTTGCCTCTGCTTCTTGCGGGGCAAGAATTTGTCGAGTTAGATCAGCAGAATAAGAAATTTCAAGTCTTTTGTTGATCAGGCGACACCCGGATTTGAACTGGGGATAAAGGATTTGCAGTCCCCCGCCTTACCACTTGGCCATGCCGCCAAATCTGATCCAAAATGGACAATATTTTTATCCATCCATATTCTATTACTAATACTAATTTTTTTTTGATCTTGAATCCCATTGTACTTATCCCTTTTAAAAAATTAATCCCTATTTTTTATTGGATCCAGTTTAGATTATTCTCTTCGATTGATTGTATCTCAAAAGACACACTGCTTAAAAACTTCCCTTCTCCTTCTATTGAAAAGAGAAAAAATAGATTTCCGGTCACAGACCGAAAAATTCAGGGCAAATTGGAACCATTAACTATTTTTACTTTAGAATTAGTGAACGGTTCTTAAATTTGTATCTCAAATTGTGTTTCTTTAATGGTATAACAAAATCAAATTGATTTACGACTAATCAGTATCAATTATTTTCAATAATCAATCCTTTTCAATTTCAATTATAACAAAATATATGTGTATATGTAAACCCCAGAACATAAATTGTTACACAGATACCGAATTGGGTCTTTCTCTTATGTACATATCCCTATAGAGAATTATCGTGCTTAAATTTTTCATTGAATATTTTGAATAGAAAATAGGAATTATGATATAGTGCGACCTGACTTCTGTTGCCACAAGTAAAATTACGATAAAAGATGCGATATGCGGATAGGTACATCGGCATGTACTTAATAAATACTACTCCTATTACTATTATGCAATTCAATCGTATTCTATCTATAAATTCTACTACCAAAAAAAAAGAATCCGCGAATTCTTTTTTGAACATTAAAGTGCGCTAAAAAAAGGAAATTCTATACTGCTCCTGATTATTCTGTCTTTATCTCATTCATAAAGAGCAGATTTAATCCTGAATCCATTTATTTTTTTGGTACCCAATCTGATCGTAATATCATAATAATAGGTAGAAATTGGATCAATTTTTATATTCTATACAAGACTCCATAAGTGGAAGTGATAGAATTTTTTTTCCAGGAATGTTTTATCAATTCATTTCCATTTGTACTTGTCGCAAATTCGAACTTGCGTCGAAAATGCTCTTCATTCCTCCGTCTCATTTCCGTTCATACGTATGAAATACTTTACATTACATATAATATATGGAGTTGGCTGAAATTTCATGTGATTCAGTAAACAGAATATACATTCCATCATTGCTAGATCGATCCGTATGGTTCGATGAATAGTGAGTCAATAATGGGATTTTTTCGATAAACAGGAAACTTAAGATTAAGATGCTACGGAATGGAAATGAGGGAATGTCCACAATACCTGGATTTAGTCAGATTC